TGCGGGTTCGAGCCCCGTCAGTCCCGACGGATCCAATAAAAAAATATATCAACTCCGCTCTCGATTTTTTGTGAAAGATTTTTTTTGTATAAAGTAACTAGAATTTCATTCCCAACGGGAATCCCTCTTCTTTATTTTTTTATTTCGATTCTATTGTTTATTGAGGGTTGTTTAGAATCAATGGTAAGTGTAAGGGCGGTTCAATGATACTTCATCAGATGGTTGGACAAAGAGGGCAGTAGGTTATATAAAAGAAAGAATAAAAAAGAATGATAAATAAAAAATAAAGGAATTATTGGTTGGATCAGGAATAAATTTTGGAGTTCGGTATGGATAAAGGATCTTCCTATGTTATACTATTCAATTCTTGACCATGAATTGATTTGATAGTGCAGATATTGTTATTCATGATATTGATCCGATTCGATATCATCGAGATGTAATTCATCCCGTTGAATTTACAAGCGAAAGATTTATTATCTCTATGGGATTAACTCCCGAGTTATTGCAAATTAAAGAAAAACGAAACAATGAGATTATGGAAGTAAATATTCTCGCATTTATTGCTACTGCACTGTTTATTCTAGTTCCTACCGCTTTTTTACTTATAATATACGTAAAAACAGTCAGCCAAGGCGATTAATTTGAATTAAACTTGACTTTTTAGTTCTTATCAATAATTGAAGAGAAGAAAGGGATTCAAATTTCGCGTCTTAAATGAACCGGGCAGACTAGAATTCGCCGTATTCTATGAAATACGATAGTATGGTAGAAAGAAATATCTGAATCTTTCTACCATACTATCTACTATTGTTATTGTAGTGTATATTTGTAGTGTATATAAGGTGTATTGTAATCCGGGTTAATTTAATAGAGATCAATCTACAACAGTATCCTCATATTTCTATATATCAGTATATATATATGGATATCAATTACATATTCTATATAATGTATAGAGCGCCCCCCAATCCTATTTCTTTGCTTTATCCATCTGTCTTGTATTTAATTTGTGTTGATTTCAATCAATTTGAAATAATCGAAAAGCGACTTGTACGATTCTAATTCCTGTATTGCTAATTATTTTCAATACGAATCCTGATCAAAAGAATCCAGGGCCTCTTTGATGGGTATAATAAAAGAAAAAAGTAATCTTTTTACTAGCATTCTGACGAAGAAGTCATTGATCGATCAGTTGACAGATGATCTATGGAAACTCCTTCGGATTTCGAAAAAAAAAAAAAAGAGGGGGGGATTAGTAAACCTCTTTTAACGTTTGAACAGTGAGTTCAATAAAACAAATACAACATAAATAAATTTGCAAAATATTAAAACAAACGGGAAGTGCGCAATATGTGATTCGCCCAAGACATTATTTTAGTCTGTGTAGTAGTATCTCGTTAAAGAACTACTATGTCTGTGTTGTTTCCGATAGAAAATGTGTATCTACGTAATGTAATAAGAGAACTCTTTTCTCTTTGAATAATAAAAAGTTCAACCCTTCCTCACGGTCCATATCTAATTTTAGTAAGAGTGGGTTCATCGAAATAGAAAAGTGATCAAGAATTCAGTTGGAATAAATTTACTACCATTTGTATTTCTTTTACTTTTTATTCTTTTTACTTTCGAAATACAAACACGAAAATAATTGAAATATTTGTTTGATTGAAATTGAAAGAGTATTCTTCATATATATTATTCAAAAACTATATTACTACACTAAAACCCAAGAAAATTTTGAAATGCAGATATTTTTTTATTTCTATTTCAATTTAAAAATTGAATTTTAAATTGAAATAGTGTTGAAATAGTGAAATTTCAACTAAAAAAAGCTTTTCAGAACTGAACGATTTATACAAAAAAAATTAATAAAGTTTAATTCCTAAACTCAATTATAATTAGTAATACTTCTAGAGTCCACTTCTTCCCCATACTACGAGTGAAAGGGAAAATGTAAAGACTACCATTAAAGCAGCCCAAGCGAGATTTACTATATCCATGTGAATTATGTCCCCTATCTCTATGACGGAATTCTTGAATTATTGTTCACTAATAAATAATAGCGAAATCACTGGCACAGAGTCAAAAATTCTGACCTAAGATCGTTGATGAAACAATCCAATAAATCCAACTCTAATTTATAAGAAAGGGGTCTTATAAGAGTTCTAGTATAATCAGAAAAGATTAAGCACAAGCAAAATATGCGGAGACCCCTTCCCTTGGAAGTATCAAAGAAATTATATTAAATTAATATGTAGAAATAAGAAAAATAGATTCTTTCTTTTGTTGCCCTTCATTAAGTATAAAAAAATAGAAGAAAGGTAGATCATTACCTAGCCCATACCCTATTTCTTTCCCATTTTATTTTGATCTAATTCTTAACGTCTCTTTATTGTCTCTATGAAACAATCGAAGGACGCCTTATTATGTTCTGTTCTTGTCTAGAGGTTAACGAAAAAAGAAAAAGGTATATATATTAAGTAAAGGTATATATATTAAG